GAATCACATGAAATTTTACCCAACTCCATATATATGTAATGTATGAAATATGTATGCGCGGAGGAATAAAGAAAATTTTCTGTTCAAATTGGACAACAGATACAAATGAAAAGGAATTGAAATCGATAATATACTTATATTTTATATTATGGAGCTTTGTTATAGAATATCAAAAGAAAGACGATTCCATTTTTACCATTATTATGATATTACATATTCCAACCCGACTGGATATCAGAAAAAAATGGATTCAAGATTTGATCGGTTCGCTGAGATAAAGAAAAGACAAAATAATCAAAAATATTGATTTTTTTTCGCGAATTCCATTGTTCAAAAAATGAATGATTCGCAGAAAAGGGAGATATTTTTACTTTTTTTTAGTAAAATTCGTAAAATATATATGTAATGAAGTACGTAGGAAGAGTTGTATTTATTAAACATAGAGAATCCCTTATATTTTGGGGTCGTGCTTTATCAAAATTTCTATTTTATATTCAATGAAAAATGGAAGCACGCTAATTTACTATCGGTATCATATCAATAAATAAGATACCTGGTTAGATATCGACATAACAATTTCTGTTCTGGGGTTTACATATACCCACAATTGCTGTTATAATTGAAATTAAGAAGGAAGGGCTTTTTATTGAAAATGAAAAGAATCTCAATACTGATTAGTTATACAGCAATTTGGATTTTCTTATGTTATTAAGAAAACACAATTTGAAATTCAAATCTAAGAATTTTTTATGAATTCACAGCCAATAGTTAATGGTTCCAATTTGTGCGGAATTTTGGCTTTTGTAACTGAAAATCCACATTGAATTTTTCAATAGAAAACAAAAGGGGAAGTTTTTTTAAGTATTGTATCGTGTTGGCGGCATGGCCGAGTGGTAAGGCGGGGGACTGCAAATCCTTTTTCCCCAGTTCAAATCCGGGTGCCGCCTGATCAACAAAAGAATCCAAACCAAATTCCTTACTCTGTTCCGCTGATATAACTCGATGAATTCTTCCCCAGCACCGGCAGAAGCGGGGGGGGCTACATGATTCTAAGCATCTGTAGGTTTGTTTTCTAATAAGATTGTAAACCCCCTTGAATCAAGAAAGACTCTTAGTACTAGTAGTGGAGTGGAAGGGAAGCGAGAAGTCTTGATAGCCCTACCCCTGCTAATGGAATATCTACTGGCTGGGTCTTGAATTAGGGAGTCGTGGTGGAAAGGGCAAAAGATACTTTGTATCCAAACTCGAAAGAGTTTCTGAGTGATCGGGCATTTAATCAAAATTATTTCCAATAAGAAATAGAGGTGGATAATGATCTTATTTTGATTTTTTATTTATGAAGACGAAAGGCAATAAAAGAAACAATACAGTAGGTTTTATTATTCTATACGTTCCATTAATAACATTTCCTTGATATTTTCTAAGGGTGTTACTGCCTATTTGCTTTTGCTTGTGCTTAATGTTTACCGATTCTACTTGAAATCAAATCATATAAGAACCCGTTCTAAGTGGATTTATTGGATTGGTTCATCAATAGTGTTGGGTTGGCTCAGAACCCTCCTTTTTTTGACTCTGCACCGTCGATTCCCCTATTATTAGTGAACAAGAAAATTCCTTCATATTCATAGAGATAGGGGACATAATTTACATGGATATAGTAAGTCTCGCTTGGGCTGCGTTAATGGTAGTCTTTACATTTTCCCTTTCCCTCGTAGTATGGGGAAGAAGTGGACTCTAAGGGTACTACTAATTGAGTTGAGGAATCAAACTGTATTGTATCAATTGTTTTATTTGTTTTCCTCTTTACTGTTCAAATAGAAAGTAGTTAAGTAGATATGTTTTATAAGAAACAACATAGACATAGCGATTGCTCAATAAAATACTACGCAAAATAAGATCTTGCTTTGGGCGAGCCACATATTGTGTACTTACCACTTGTTTTATTATTTTAGAAATTTATTTGATTTATGTTTTATCGACTTGTTTCATATTTCCTATCATGGTTAAAGTTAAAAGATAAAGATTTCGTTTACTACTCCTTTTCAAAAGTTACCATACTCATCCCATAGAGCTCCGTGAAGCATCTGTCAACGGCTCAATCAATTACTTCTTCGGAATGCAAAAAAAAAAGGATTACTTGGTTTCTTATACCATTTTTCTTCGTTAATTTGATTCTTTCGACTAATTCCCGGATTCATATTCGAAATAAAAAAATCTGAAATCTCGGAATTCGAATAGAAATCGTAAGAGTAAGATTTATTTTTCCATTTTTTTCCGATTGGATGGAATGGAATTCCTACAAATCAAATATCAAATAGATGAAGATATAATATATTTTAGATTGATCTATATTAAGCCTCCATAAAAGTACAACTTTATACACTATAATAACCATAATAAACAGTATCTAGTATATGGTAGAAAGATTCATATATTTCTTTCTACCACATACTATACTGTTGGATCTCATAGAATACTGCTGATTCTAGCCCGATCATTTCATTTAAGACGCGAAATTAGAATTGCTTTTTATTTCTTCAATCATTGATAAGAACTAAGAAGTCAAATTTCATTCAAATTAATCATTTTGGCTGATTGTTTTTACGTAAATAATAAGTAAAAAAGCAGTCGGAATTAGAATAAATAATGCAGTAGCAATAAATGCGAGAATATTTACTTCCATAATCTCATTGTTTCTTTTTTTTTTTTTACTTTGCAATAACTCGGGATTTAATCCCATAGAGATGGTAATGATAAAATTTTCGCCCTTTAAATTTAATGGGATAAATTTGAATTACATCGCGATAATATTGAATCGAATCAATATTCAATATTATGAATAACAATATCTATATCTAAGCTATCAAATGGAGTCATCATCAAGAATTGAATAGTATAACATAGAAAGATCCTTTATCCATACCGAATCCAAAAATGGATTCCCGATCCAACCAGGAATTCTTTATATTTATCATTCTTTTCCATGCTTTATTTTCTATAAGCATAACCCCGCCCCCTCCCTTATACAATCATCTGACCGCCTCTCCACTTCTATTCTAGTAGTTAGAAACCCAACCAAACAATAGAAGTTAAACGGAAAGAAGTTAATTGAGTTTTAAACTCCGTTCTTTTAATGATCTAATTTTCTTAGAAGACAAAGAAGTGTGATAAAGATGAAAGTCCCGGTATAAGTATCCAAAATCTAATATTCCATCAAATTCAATTCACTATTTATTTGCCTTCCCGAGGGGGGCCTAAAAAAGATCTTTTCTTTTGCTAAGAGGGTCAGGATCCTTGTTTAATCTTTCTTTTATTAAATGAATATCCTCTTTCTTTGGAACACATATATCAAAGGTGGAGTGTACAATTTGAATAAGATAATTTGTTTCCAATTACTAATTGAGATTGCACACAATCGGAATCAAAAATAAAAAACTTCATTTAATCCGAAAAGTATTCTATCAGAGTAACGATGGTAAATTAATGTATTTAAGAAAAGAGTTCCATTATACGGATCGAAAACAATCGAAAAGTCCGACCCAGTACGGCACCTCGTACAATTCTGAATATATAAATTAAGAATTGTACTAATCCGCATATGTCTCTCTCCCATCAATTGGGATTGGTAGATGTAATGGGAATTTAAGGATTTCTTTGCTGAGAAATGCGAAAAAAAAAAAAAAAGAAATAAAGTTCTACGAAATTCTGCTCCCTGTCCCCTTTTTTCACAGAAAAAGGGAAATGAATTAAATATTTATCGGGTCTGCCGGGACTGACGGGGCTCGAACCCGCAACTTCCGCCTTGACAGGGCGGTGCTCTGACCAATTGAACTACAATCCCCGGGAAAGAAGTTGTATAGCATATATTATTCTTATGATTTAATTCAAACCATTTATTTTAGTTCTATTTCGAATCGTCGTGTTGTAATATAGATGCGAGTGATATATTGATATCCACACGAATACGCACTTTCGTGAGGGTGACATGAATCAGGAATCGGAATCACTAGCAATCCTTTTGCTATTGTCAAATCGATTGATAATCTATATCGGGAAACAAGCAAATAAATAAAAGTTGAGGGATATAGCCGACAGTTTTCTTTATTTCCGGGCATTTATGGAAAACGAATGGGTATATCATTTCATGGCGAGTCCGCAAATTTTTTGGGCCGAGCTGGATTTGAACCAGCGTAGACATATTGCCAACGAATTTACAGTCCGTCCCCATTAACCGCTCGGGCATCGACCCAAGAAGAGTAAATTCTAGACTTATTGATAATCCATAATCAAATCAAATTCCTTTCGTAGTATCCCTACCCCCAGGGGAAGTCGAATCCCCGCTGCCTCCTTGAAAGAGAGATGTCCTAAACCGCTAGACGATGGGGGCACGCCTGTTCGACCGTCATCATACTATGGTTTATAGTATGAACAGTTTTTGCAATTGTCAATATAATGACTAGATCCGCCGATCCTTCTGCCTTTCATGATTCCATAGAATTTTTTGATTCGTCATTTAATTTATAGAATAATAATAGCGATTAGAATGAATGGTTCATAAAGAGAAATTTGGATCTATGTCGAATTGGTGGGTACATGTATCAATCATGTTAATATAGGGGTCAAATAAAAGAAAAGTAATTTAGGATCGGTCTTGAAACAATTCGTTGCATTGATATTTATCAAATCCAACAAACCATTCTTGCCCTATACTCGCGGAATAAATAAAATGAAATTGATCATTTCTTTTCTGGAACGGGCCACCAGCCCGCCGGCCTTTATGACTTTATTGAATGTACTTAATATATAATATATATACATAGATCTATCTTATCCCTAGAGTGACTTACTCGGGAGTTAAACCAAGTGGGCCCTTTTAACTCAGCGGTAGAGTAATGCCATGGTAAGGCGTAAGTCATCGGTTCAAATCCGATAAGGGGCTTTAGGTTTTTTCATAAAACCCCCGGCTTAGTATTCTATTTGAGGGGAGAATAAAGAAAGAT